AGGGCCCCGCCTTCTTATTTCTTATATTTCTACATCTAGGATCCGACTTGTATGTATCATTGAAACTAATAGGAATTGAATCATTATGGCAAGAAAAAGTTTGATTCAGAGGGAGAAGAAGAGGCAAAAATTGGAACAAAAATATCATTTGATTCGTCGATCCTCAAAAAAAGAAATAAGCAAAGTTCCGTCGTTGAATGAGAAATGGAAAATTCATGGAAAGCTACAATCCCTACCACGTAATAGTGCACCTATACGCCTTCATCGACGTTGTTTTTCGACTGGAAGACCGAGGGCTAACTATCGGGACTTTGGGCTATCCGGACACATACTTCGTGAAATGGTTCAGGCCTGTTTGTTGCCCGGAGCAACAAGATCCAGTTGGTAAGTATTAAAATCCCTTAATTTTAATTTTTCTATTTATTTCTATGATCATCGATCATAGAGGACCCCTTTACCATTCTGTACAAATGAGATATCCTATTTGTACAGATATGGTAAAGGGGTCCTTTCAATCTTTGTTTGCCCACTAGTTCACAGTTCTTTTCTTCAGCGCGGGGTAGAGCAGCTTGGTAGCTCGCAAGGCTCATAACCTTGAGGTCACGGGTTCAAATCCCGTCTCCGCAACATTTTTTGACAAAAAAGATTGAGTTTCATTCTGTTAACTAATCATTAATTACCGTTTTATTTTTCTTTTAAGATGGGAGGAAAAGAAGGAGGAGGATAGAACCGATAAACTATCGTGATCAACTCTACTTAAATCCTTTATCCTATTAAATATTTTTAAATTCTAAATTAAATACATTAACACATTATCTTGGGCGGATAGCGGGAATCGAACCCGCATCTTCTCCTTGGCAAAGAGAAATTTTACCATTCGACTATATCCGCACTTTTTTTGTTCGTGATACGCAATGTATGAGTCCTATTTGGGCAAAGTTAGGCCAAATACTCTATATTTGTTTTTAAATATTTTAAATTCTATATTTAATATTTTGTTATATTAGATTTTTTCTATTCTAATATTTTCTATTCTTTAATATCTTTAATATATTAATATTATATATTAATATTCTATTATATATTATTATTCTTTATATATTAATAATTATTTATTTTTTTTTTTTTTTTTATTATTTTAATATATTTTTTTTTTTATTTATATTTAATTTTATATAAAATTTATAATAATTATTTAAATCTATAATTTTATTACATATTTCTATTAAATTTTTAATCTTTTATTAATATTTATAAAATTAAAAATAATTAATATAATGTATAATACATATTTAATAAATATACATATTTCATATTTATTTATATTTAAATATTTTTATTTTATTTGATTTGCAAAATTTTACAAAACAAAGATACAAATACAATAAGTTTAACCCCTCCCTCTAATCTTTAGACTTTTTTTCGTTATTTGCATTTTAAGAACTTATAACTTATATTGAATTTTAACGTGTCTCATAACCTGAAAGAATTCAGGGAGGGGTCATTTTTGGATCTCGAACCAATAAGTTCAAGAGATAAGAGAATTAAGGATACCTACGAGAAATACTAATGTAATCCATAATGATGTACCAGAAAATACAACATTTTTATTACCCAACCAACCATCAGGAGAAGCAAATACAACGGGTACACTAATCAGTAAGATTGATGAAGTAGCAATTAATGCAAAAACAGCCAATTGGAAAGCAATAGTCATGTTTCTAATCCTCCAATCTACCAATAAAAGAATTATATACCATTTGATCTCTTTATCAGTCAAAAAATTGTAAAAAAAAAATGCATCGTCTATGGATTTTACCACGAATCTATCGAGGACAGTTTTTTACTTTACAAAGGGGAACGCTATATCATACATCTATATATAGAGATAGATCGACCTATAGATTCATACTCGATATCTTTATATTGATAGTAATGGTACCAACTTATATCGTTATGTTCTATTCGATGAACAAAGAAAAGAAAATAGAAATCTTCTTTCGGAGAGATGGCCGAGTGGTTGATAGCTCCGGTCTTGAAAACCGGTATAGTTCGAAACAAAGAACTATCGAGGGTTCGAATCCCTCTCTCTCCTTTTTTCTTGTTGACTAGATCTCTTTATTTTTTTTATATATTATATAGATTTTTTCCTTTCAGTATCATAAAGAGAATGGCTCGGCTGAGTGGAATAGCCGAGCCAGAAAAAAAAGAATATATATATATTAGAATTAGATAAAAATGAGTTGAAAATAAAGGAAAAAGAAAGACTTTTTAAATATGACCTGACTCACCCAACCTAATATGTATGGTGGAATCAAATTGATTCCTACTTCAAGCATTGGATCTCCCGTCTCAGTTAAGAGGAGTCATGGAAAGAACCGGTTCAAAATCACGATCAATTCCTTTTTCAAATCCTGCTGCAGCTGCACGAGCCCTTCCCGCATGCCATAAATGACCTACGAATAGGAAGAATCCTAGAACAAAATGAGAGGTAGCTAAC